CCTTTCATACCGGCGGAGTATTCACAGGGGGTACTGCAGAACATGTACGAGCCCCTTCTAATGGAAAAATAAAATTCAATGAGGATTTGGTTCATCCGACACGTACACGTCATGGGCATCCTGCCTTTCTATGTTCTATAGACTTGTATGTAACTATTGAAAGTGAGGATACTCTACATAATGTGAATATTCCACCCAAAAGTTTTCTTTTAGTTAAAAATGATCAATATGTAGAATCAGAACAAGTGATTGCTGAGATTCGCGCAGGAACATCCACTTTGAATTTTAAAGAGAAGGTTCGAAAACATATTTATTCTGATTCAGAGGGAGAAATGCACTGGAATACCGACGTGTATCATGCACCTGAATTTACATATGGAAATGTTCATCTCTTACCAAAAACAAGTCATTTATGGATATTATTAGGAGAGCCGCGCAGATCTGATCTAGTCTCCCTTTCGATCCACAAGGATCAAGATCAAACGAACGCTCGTTCTTTTTCTGTCAAGAAAAGATCTATTTCTAACCTCTCAATAACTGATGATCAAGTGAGACACAAATTCTTTAGTTCGGATTTTTCTGGTAAAAAAGAACAAAAACGCCCTGATTATTCAGAACTTAATCGAATGGTTCGTTGTAATCTCAGATATCCGACCATTCTATACGCGGATTATGATTTATTGTCAAAGAGACGAAGAAAAAGATTCATTATTCCACTCCAATCAATTCAAGAACGCGAGAACGAACTAATGCCCCTTTCGGGTATCTCGATCGAAATACCCATAAATGGTATTTTTCGTAGAAAGAGTATTCTTGCTTTTTTCGATGATCATCGATACAGAAGAAAGAGTTCGGGAATTACTAAATACGACACTATAGAAGTCTATCCAATCGCCAAAAAAGAGGATTTGATTGAGTATCGAGGAGTCAAGGAATTTAGGCCAAAATACCAAATAAAAGTGGATCGGTTCTTTTTCATTCCCGAGGAAGTGCATATCTTACCTGGATCTTCTTCCATAATGGTCCGGAACAATAGTATTATTGGGATAGATACACAAATAGCTTTAACTACAAGAAGCCGAGTAGGCGGATTAGTTCGAGTGGAGATAAAAAAAAAAAGAATTGAACTAAAAATATTTTCTGGAGATATCCATTTTCCTGGAGAGACAGATAAGATATCTCGACATAGTGGTGTCTTGATACCACCAGGAACGGGAAAAACAAATTCGAAAGAATCCAAAAAAAGGAAAAACTGGATCTATGTCCAACGGATCACACCTACCAAGAAAAAGTATTTTGTTTTGGTTCGACCTGTAGTCACATATGAAATAACAGACGGTATAAATTTAGTAAGACTTTTCCCCCCGGATCTGTTGCAGGAAATGGATAATGTGCAACTTCGAGTTGTCAATTATATCCTTTATGGAAATGGCAAACCAATTCGGGAAATTTATGACAAAAGTATTCAATTAGTTAGGACTTGTTTGGTATTAAATTCTACCCAAGACAAAAAAAGTTCTTATATCGAAGAGACCCGTACTTCCTTTGTTGAAATAAGGATAAATGGTTTGATTCGAGATTTTATAAAAATAGATTTAGTGAAATCCCCTATTTCGTATACCGCAAAAAGGAATGATCCTTCGGGTTCAGGATTTATCTCTGAGAATGGATCAGATTGCACCAATATCAATCCGTTTTCTTCCAGTTTTTTCTACTATTCCAACGCAAGGATTAAAGAATCCCTTAATCAAAACCAAGGAACTATTCATACATTGTTGAATAGAAATAAGGAATACCAATCTTTGATAATTTTGTCATCCTCCAATTGTTTTCGAATGGGCCCATTCAACGATGTAAAATATCCCAATGTGATAAAAGAATCAATTAAAAAAGATCCCCCAATTCCAATTAGGAATTTCTTGGGCCCTTTAGGAACAGCCCTTCAAACTGTGAATTTTTATTCATTTTCCTATTTAATAACTTATAATCAGATCTTGGTAACTAACTATTTGCAACTTGACAACTTAAAACAGACCTTTCAAGTACTTAAATATTTTTTAATGGATGAAATTGGTCAAATTTATAATTCTGATTCGTGCAGTAACATTCTTTTGAATCCATTCAATTTAAATTGGTATTTTCTTCAGCACAATTATTGTGAAGAGGCGTCTACAATAATGAGTCTTGGTCAGTTTATTTGTGAAAATGTATGTATAGCCAAAAACGGACCACACCTCAAATCGGGTCAAGTTATAATTGTTAAAATGGATTCTGTAGTAATACGATCCGCTAAGCCTTATTTGGCCACCCCAGGAGCAACGGTTCATGGACATTATGGGGAAATCCTTTACGAAGGAGATACATTAGTTACATTTATATATGAAAAATCGCGATCTGGTGATATAACGCAGGGTCTTCCAAAAGTGGAACAGGTATTAGAAGTGCGTTCGATTGATTCAATATCGATGAATCTCGAAAAGAGGGTTGAGGGTTGGAACGA